TCTGTGAATTCTCGAAATGGGATGATGCCAGAAAGAATTTTTATCCAAACATTAATGGGTCGGGTATTAGCAGACGATATATATATAGGCCGGCGATGCATTGGCATTCAAAATCAAGATATTGGTATTGGACTTATCAATCGCTTTATAACCTTTCAAACACAACCAATATCTATTCGGACCCCCTTTACTTGTAGGAGTACATCTTGGATCTGCCGATTATGTTATGGACGAAGTCCTACTCATGGCGATCTGGTCGAATTGGGAGAAGCTGTAGGTATTATTGCAGGTCAATCTATTGGGGAACCGGGCACTCAACTAACATTAAGAACTTTTCATACTGGCGGAGTATTCACAGGGGGTACTGCAGAACATATACGAGCTCCTTCTAATGGAAAAATAAAATTCAATGAAAATTTTGTTCATCCCACACGTACGCGTCATGGGCATCCTGCCTTTTTATGTTATATCGACTTGTATGTAACTATTGAGAGTGAGGATATTCTACATAAGGTTACTATTCCACCAAAAAGTTTTCTTTTAGTTCAAAACGATCAATATGTAGAATCAGAACAAGTGATTGCTGAGATTCGTGCGGGAACATACACTTTCAATTTTAAAGAAAGGGTTCGAAAACATATTTATTCTGACTCAGAGGGAGAAATGCATTGGAGTACCAATGTGTACCATGCATCCGAATTTACATATAGTAATGTTCATCTTTTACCAAAAACAAGTCATTTATGGGTATTATCCGGGGGTTGCTTTAGATCCCGTGTAATTCCTTCCCTCTATAAGGATCAAGATCAAATTAACGTTTATTCTCTTTCTGTCGAAGAAAGATCTATTTCTATCCTTTCAGTAAATAATGATCAAGTAAGACACACATTTTTTAGTTCAAATCTTTTTGGTAAAAAAGAAAGCGGAATTCCTAATTATTCAGAACTTAATCGAATCCTATGTACGGGTTATTGTAATCTTATATATCCTTGGATTTTCCAAGGGAATTGTGATTTATTGTCAAGGAAGCGAAGAAATGGATTCATCGTTCAATTTGAATCACTTCAAGAACGAGAAAAAGAAATACTGCCCCGTTCTAGCATTTCGATTGAAATCCCCATAAATGGTATTTTTCGGAGAAATTCGATTCTTGCTTATTTCGACGATCCTCAATATAGAAGAAATAGTTTAGGAATTACTAAATATGGGACTATAGGGGTGCATTCAATCCGAAAAAAAGAAGATTTGATTGGAGTTAAAGAATTTAAGCCAAAATACCAAATGAAAGTAGATCCATTTTTTTTCATTCCCGAGGAAGTGCATATTTTACCTGAATCTTGTTCCATAATGGTACGGAACAATAGTCTCATTGGAGTAGATACACCAATCACTTTAAGTACAAGAAGCCGAGTAGGTGGATTGGTACGAGTGGAGAAAAAAAAAAAAAAGATTGAACTTAAAATATTTTCTGGAAATATACATTTTCCTGGAGAGATGGATAAGATATCCCGACAAAGTGGTATCTTGATATCACCGGAAAGGGTAAAAAAAAATTCTAAGAAATTCAAAAAATTAAAAAATTGGATTTATGTACAATGGATCACACCTACCAAAAAAAAGTATTTTGTTTTGGTTCGACCTGTAATCATATATGAAATAGCAGACGGTATAAATTTAGTAACACTTTTCCCACAGGATTCGTTGCAAGAAAGGGATAATCTGGAACTTAAAGTTGTCAATTATATCCTTTATGGAAATGGTAAACCTATTCGGGGAATTTCTGGAACAAGTATTCAATTAGTTCGGACTTGTTTAGTGTTGAATTGGGACCAAGACAAAAAAAGTGCTTCTATCAAAGAAGCCCTCGCTTCCTTTGTTGAAGTAAGGACAAATGGTCTGGGTTTGGTTCGAAATTTCCTAAGAATAGACTTAGTGAAATCCCATATTTCGTATATCAGAAAAAGGGACGACCCCTCAGGTTCAGGATTGATCTTCAATAATGAGTCTGATTACACCAATAGCAATCCATTGGATTCTCTTTATTCCAAGGGAAGGGTTCAACAATCCCTTAGTCAAAATCAAGGAACTATTCGTACGTTGTTAAATATAAATCGGAATAAAGAACGGCAATCTTTGATAATTTTGTCAGCATCTAATTGTTTTCAAATGGATCCATTTAATGATGGAAAATCTTATAATGTGATAAAAGAATCAATTCAAAAAGATTCGCTAATTTCAATTAGGAATTTATTAGGACCTTTAGGAGCAGTCCCTCAAATTTTCCATTTTTATTCCTTTTCTCAGTTAATAACTCATAATCAGCTCTCGATAACTAACTATTTGGAACTTGACAATTTAAAACAGACTTTTGAAGTATTTAACTATTATTTAATGGATGAAAACGGGAGGATTTTAAATTCTGATCCGTCTAGTAACATGGTTTTGAATACATTCAATTTGACTTGGTTTTTTCTCCATAATAATTATTATGATAATTATTGTGATGAAACATTCACAAGAATTAGCCTTGGACAGTTTATTTGTGAAAATATATGTATAGCCGAAAATGGATCACACCTAAAATCGGGTCAAATTTTAATTGTTCAAGTTGATTCTGTAGTAATAAGATTAGCTAAGCCTTATTTGGCCACTTCAGGAGCAACTGTTCATCTCCATTATGGAGAAATCATTTATGAAGGAGATACGTTAGTTACCTTTATATATGAAAAATCAAGATCTGGTGATATAACGCAGGGTCTTCCAAAAGTGGAACAAGTGTTAGAAGTGCGTTCGATTGATTCCATATCGATGAGCCTAGAAAAGAGAGTTGAGGGTTGGAACGAGCGTATAACAAGAATTCTTGGAATTCCTTGGGGATTTTTAATTGGTGCTGAACTAACTATAGTTCAAAGCCGTATTTCTTTAGTTAATAAGATACAAAAGGTTTATCGATCGCAGGGGGTGGAGATCCATAATAGACATATAGAAATTATTGTACGTCAAATAACATCAAAAGTATTGGTTTCAGAAGACGGAATGTCTAATGTTTTTTTACCTGGAGAGCTAATTGGAGTCTTGCGAGCGGAACGAACGGGGCGTGCTTTGGAAGAACCGATCTATTACCGAGCTATATTATTGGGAATAACGAAAGCATCTCTAAATACGCAAAGTTTCATATCCGAAGCAAGTTTTCAAGAAACTGCTCGAGTTTTGGCAAAAGCCGCTCTCCGAGGTCGTATAGATTGGCTGAAAGGTCTGAAAGAGAATGTTGTCCTAGGAGGGATGATACCCGTTGGTACCGGATTCAAAGGATTAGCGCATCGCTCAAGACAACATAATAACATTCCTTTGGAAATTAAAAAGAAGAATTTATTCGAGGGGGAAATGAGAGATATTTTGTTCCACTACAGAGAATTATTCGATTTTTGCATTTCAAAGAATTTAAATGGTATATCAGAACAATCATTTCTAGGATTTTTCAATTTCTAAGAGCAGATTCATCTTGTTACCTATCTGCAGTCATTTGATTTGGTAATAATATAATAATAAAGAAAATAACGAATAAAAATAAATGAATAATAGCTTGGATCGTGTATCAACGGCCAATCCCCGGTAGAGGTAGAAGATAAGGTTTCATTGGAACAATTTTTTATTTCTATTTCAGGGTACCTCATCTCTTTTTTTTTCTTAAAAAAAAAAGAGAGGAAGTGTGGGGAGAAATGACAAGAAGATATTGGAACATCCATTTGGAAGAGATGATGGAAGCAGGCGTCCATTTTGGTCATGGTACTAGGAAATGGAATCCTAGAATGGCACCTTATATCTCATCAAAGCGTAGAGGTATTCATATTATAAATCTTACTCGAACTGCTCGTTTTTTATCAGAAGCTTGTGATTTAGTTTTTGATGCAGCAAGTAGGGGAAAACAATTCTTAATTGTTGGTACCAAAAATAAAGCAGCTGATTCAGTAGTCCGGGCTGCAATAAGGGCCCGGTGCCACTATGTTAATAAAAAGTGGCTCGGTGGTATGTTGACGAATTGGTCCACTACAGAAACTAGACTTCATAAGTTCCGGGACTTGAGAACGGAACAAAAGACGGAGGGACTCAACCGTCTTCCGAAAAGAGATGCCGCTATGTTGAAGAGACAATTATCTCACTTACAAACATATCTCGGCGGGATTAAATATATGACAGGGTTACCCGATATTGTAATAATCGTTGATCAGCAAGAAGAATACAGGGCTCTTGAAGAATGTATCACTTTAGGAATTCCAACGATTTGTTTAATTGATACAAATTGTGACCCAGATCTCGCAGATATTTCGATTCCAGCTAATGATGACGCTATAGCTTCAATTCGATTAATTCTTAACAAATTAGTATTTGCAATTTGTGAAGGCCATTTAAGCTCTATACGAAATCCTTGATTAATAATAAGATAAATCTATTTTTGTAGGACTTCCTAGATTTATGGAATTGGTTACTATTCCTGAATCGCACAAAAGAGATAAAAATAATTAGGGATATTGTAATAAGTTGGTATCAAAAAAATATACAACTCAAGGCAAGTCTAAAATAAAAAAAAAGACGGTCCAATCAAAATCATTTTTTTTTAAGTTCTATTTGTTTCAGGGGGCAATATGAATGTTCTTTTATGTTCTATCAACACACTAAAGGGGTTATACGATATATCTGGTGTCGAGGTCGGCCAACATTTCTATTGGCAAATAGGAGGTTTCCAAGTCCATGCCCAAGTACTTATTACTTCTTGGGTTGTAATTGCTATTTTATTAGGTTCATCTATTATAGCTGTTCGGAATCCACAAACCATTCCTACTGACGGTCAGAATTTTTTCGAATATGTCCTTGAATTCATTCGAGACGTGAGTAAAACCCAGATTGGAGAAGAATATGGTCAATGGGTTTCCTTTATTGGAACTCTGTTTCTGTTTATTTTTGTTTCGAATTGGTCAGGGGCTCTTTTACCGTGGAAAATCATACAGTTACCTCATGGAGAGTTAGCCGCACCCACAAATGATATAAATACTACTGTTGCTTTAGCTTTACTCACATCAGTAGCATATTTTTATGCGGGTCTTACAAAAAAGGGATTAGGTTATTTCGGTAAATACATTCAACCAACTCCAATTCTTTTACCCATTAATATCTTAGAAGATTTCACAAAACCTTTATCACTTAGTTTTCGACTTTTCGGAAATATATTAGCTGATGAATTAGTAGTTGTTGTTCTTGTTTCTTTAGTACCTTTAGTAGTTCCTATACCTGTTATGTTCCTTGGATTATTTACAAGTGGTATTCAAGCTCTTATTTTTGCAACTTTAGCTGCAGCTTATATAGGCGAATCCATGGAGGGTCATCATTGATTAGTTTTAGAAATAGTTTAGCTCAAGGCAATATATACATGGCTGAAGATAATCTATTTAGGGAATAAAAATAGCAAAATAATATATAAATAAGCAAAATATATAAGATCTAGAGAGTAATAGGAAAAAAAAAAGATTACGATATTAGTAGGAAAGGATTTACAAAAAAAGATATGAAAAAAAAAAATGTATTTGTTAGGGGAGTGTGGAATCGAATTAGACGTATTGAATCGAATTACTATAAGACAACACTTGTGTATGTTTATAAGAATGGTTCTCGAATCCGATTGACTCTAAAATACGAATAATAGGTTTACATTAGGTAAGAAACACAAGTATATGTGATATTAGGTATTAACTAGTTTTATATGAACTAAAGATATGCTCTAGTACTGGGAATTTAGATATGGATTCTAGTTGAAGTCCTTCCATTTCGTCTGTAGTTGTGAATTGACTATTGAATGAATACCGAGATTCAATCAAGAAAAAAAAAAAATGGAAGAATGAAAAGAGTATAGTATGGATTCACAAAAACTACGTGGATGAATAGGAACTTAAAAAAAAAAGATATTCAAATAGTTCTGATGATTCAATCATATTATTACTTCAATTCGGAGTTTTTAGTTATGTCGACTGTATAAATCTTAGCAATGGAATAATAAGTTATAATTTATTGGTTGATTGTATCATTAACCATTTCTTTATTTTGGTGTGAGGAGCTTATCATGAATCCACTTATTTCTGCCGCTTCCGTTATTGCTGCTGGGTTGGCCGTAGGGCTTGCTTCTATTGGGCCTGGGATTGGTCAAGGTACTGCTGCAGGTCAAGCTGTAGAAGGTATTGCCAGACAACCTGAGGCGGAGGGAAAAATACGAGGGACTTTATTGCTTAGTCTGGCTTTTATGGAAGCTTTAACCATTTATGGATTGGTTGTAGCCTTAGCACTTTTATTTGCAAATCCTTTTGTTTAATTTGAATCCTAAAAAAAAAACAAACACTATGTATTCTTTTTTATTTCTTTGAACTTTCTGTTCGTGTTTTTTTTTTTTTTTCATTTTATGAACCTTTCACTCTTACAATTATTTATTCGTTGGTACAATACCCTATGTATGGGGAGAGACTTATTTGTGGATGAGGAATTAGCGTAGTGACTCTTTCCTCTTCTTAATTCAAGGTTCAATGGAACTCATTTTAGAAATTGTTCCAACAAAGGAAAAGCAATTGACATCAACCTTGGCACCTAATTCTAATATAATAAGTATAGTTCTTATTGTTTTTTGGAAATTGTCAATTGAAAAAGAAATCCATTTAGAAATGGATTTCTTTTTCAATTCTATTTATAAATTTCAAAATTATAAAGAAGAAGTAAAAAAGAAACATATAAATAAATAAAAAATAGATAATTAATTTTATCTAGAAAAGGAGATAATATGAAAAATATAACCGATTCTTTCATTTCCTTGGGTTACTGGCCATCTGCGGGGAGTTTCGGATTGAATACCGATATTTTAGCAACAAATCCAATAAATCTAAGTGTAGTGCTTGGTGTATTGATTTTTTTTGGAAAGGGAGTGTGTGCGGGTTGTTTATTTCAAGAATAGGTTGGATACAACCAACTGTACTTTTCTAGTTATAACTACGAAAAAAAAAGGTGCATCATCTCGCGAATTACTTATGACTAAATTTTAAAATCATATTGAAGAACCATAGCATTTCGTCATTCATTGGTAAATCCACTTTGATCCTCTACGAACCAATAATGGGGGACCATTAACATGGTTAAAGCTAAACCCTTTGTTTCAAGTCTGGGCACAGGATAGTACGCTTTCTACTATTATGTTAATATTTTACTACCGAATTTGTTTTTTCGATATATAACACTCATGTCGATAAAATGATTTGAACCTTTCATTTTTTTTTTCTTTTTTTGCAAAAAAAAATGCCAAAAATGAGGATTCCCCTCATTTTTTATCCAATGTTGAATCGATGACCTATGTATAAAGTAATCAAAATTCTTTGGATTTGAAGAAAACAAAAAAGAAACAACTTTGCTGACAATTTATTGTTTGATCAGAAGAGTCCTCTGAATATTCTGGTCTTGGATTAGTGATCA